TACTTCTTAATCATTTCTACCAATTTTAAGCCCCAATTTGAATTGCTTTTCTATAAAAAAATATACTATTGGATAATTTACAGAATCTCCATTACTAACCCTTTGTGTATCTTGGTCTTCCTAACCATCCACTCGTTTTTTTGAAATCTCTCATTAGTAGGGTAATACATCTATGGTAATAGTATAATAAAAACCCTATATGGTTGATCTTTTGAACCCGCTTCAAGCCATGATGACTAATCAATCAATCTTGGGGTAAACAGTCTCGACTGCTTATGTTTACTTTCACTTAATTCTTGTACATAGGAAATGAGATTGAATTCCTTTAACAACAAATTTTTAAGCCGTTTTATTTCACTCATATAACTATCTGGTTTAATTCATCAACTCAATGATGAATAAAAAAATAGATATTCAAATCATTTAACTTTCTGAAAAGAAATAGGGGAAATTTTGTGTCTTACCGAATCACACGTAGAGATATTGATAATACACATAGAGTTAATGGTATTTCATAACTAATTGATTGAGCAGCAGCCCTTAATCCACCTAAAAAGGAATATTTATTGTTTGATCCATATCCCGACATAAGCAGTCCGACGGGAGCAAGGCTTGAAACGGCGATCCACAAAAAAACACCAATACTAAGATCGGCTAGAATAAAGCGATAGCTAAAAGGAATTACTGAATAACTTAGTAAAATGGATATGACTGCTATGGATGGTCCGAGACTGAATAAGCGAGTATCTCCTCTAGATGGAAGAAGATTCTCTTTGAAAAGTAGTTTTGTACCATCTGCTAAAGCTTGAAGAATTCCTAAAGGCCCCGCGTATTCGGGCCCAATACGTTGTTGTATCCCTGCAGATATTTCTCTTTCTAACCAAACAATTACTAGTACACCTAGTGTAATTCCTAATACAAGAATGAAAATAGGGGCAAGCATCCATATGATCTCGTAGGCTTTTTTTAAGGATTCCAATCTGAAAAAAGAATTGAGGGCTTGTATTTCTGTTGTATCAATTATCATTTCACCGATCAACTTCTCCCATAATGATATCTATGCTACCTAGTATCGTCATAATATCAGCCAATTTCATTCTTTTAACTAGCTGTGGAAGAATTTGCAAGTTTATAAAACCCGGCGGTCGGACTTTCCATCTCCAAGGAAAAACGCTCCGATCTCCTATCAGAAAAATTCCCAATTCTCCTTTTGGTGCTTCGACTCTTACATAAAGTTCTTGTTTGGACAATTCAAAAGTTGGAGAAGGTTTTTTACTAATAAATCGATATTCAAAATCATTCCATTCAGGGTCTTTTATTCTATCAAAGCGGCGGCTTTCTAAATTCTCAAAGGGACCCCCTGGAATTCCTTCCAGAGCCTGTTGGATAATTTTTATAGATTCTGTCATTTCACTGATTCGTACTAAATACCGAGCTAATGAATCTCCTTCTTTTTGCCATTGAATCTCCCAATCAAATTCGTCGTAACACTCATAACGATCAACTTTACGAAGATCCCATTCTATTCCGGAAGCTCGTAGCATTGGCCCCGATAAACCCCAATTTAGTGCTTCTTCTCCGCCAATAATGCCTACGCCTTCAACTCGTTCTAAAAAAATAGGATTCCGCGTAATAAGCTTTTGATATTCAGCAACCCCGCCTAAAAAATAATCACAAAAATCCAAACATTTATCTATCCAGCCATGAGGTAGATCAGCAGCGACTCCTCCGATACGAAAATAATTATGCATCATGCGCATACCGGTAGCAGCTTCAAATAGGTCATATATTAATTCTCGTTCTCGAAAAATATAGAAGAAAGGAGTCTGTGCCCCAATATCTGCCATAAAAGGGCCAAGCCATAACAAATGGGAAGCGATACGACTCAACTCCAACATAATAGCTCTGATATAGCTAGCCCTTTTAGGTACTTGAATATTGCCCAGCTGCTCGGGTCCATTTACAGTTATTGCTTCTGTGAACATAGTAGCTAAATAATCCCAGCGTGTCACATAAGGCAAATATTGTATAATTGTTCGATTTTCCGCAATTTTCTCCATCCCTCTATGTAAATAACCCAATATTGGTTCACAGTCAATAACATCTTCACCATCGAGAGTAACGATCAGTCGAAGAACACCATGCATTGATGGGTGGTGAGGGCCCATATTGACTATCATGAGGTCTTTTCTTGGAGTTGGTGCAATCATAAGTTTTTCCCGAGTCATTCTTCCATGCATTGCTGAAATTAAAAAGAAGTTCATCAAAATTAAAACGACTAAGCTCAAATGGTAGCACGCACCAAATTAACGAGTTTTTATCTCTCGAATATCCAACTTACCAATTAATTCTTTATAGCGCCCTCTATTTCTTTTTGACAAATAGGCCAGCAGTCGTTGACGTTTGCCCAAAATTTTTCGCAAACCTCTCTGAGACGAAAAGTCTTTTTTGTGCAATTCCAAATGGGAAGTAAGTCTCCTTATCTTAGTAGTGAAACTGAATACTTGAAATTCAACAGACCCTTTGTTTTCTTCATTTTCTTTTTGAGAAATAACCGAAATGAATGCATTTTTTACCATAAAAAAATTCCCCTCCTTTTTACAGATATGGATAGTAATAATAATGCTATTAATTTGAATACAATAATCTAAGAAAAATTTCTTTATGAAATCCTAATTTTATGAATTCAAATCAATCAATCCAATTTGAAATAGGATTGATTAGATAGGAATAGAAAAAGATTGGTACATTTTTGCATCGAAGAATTTAAACCTAAAACGAAGAAGATTTTGTTGATTCATTTCGAGATCTAATTGAGAAATTATTCATTTCATATTGGATACTAGAATGAAATGTGAGACAAGATATGTGATCTGTGTATTTGTTTGTTTTCCTATACTCTATATAGGATAGGGTATATAATTATAGGGTATAGGATATATAGAAAGAGTGTATTATCTACAAATTTTAAATCGTGGGTACAGATGTATCCTTAACATATTGAAACGACTGCCATTATTGGTATCAAACCAATAACGATTCATACAAGCTAAATCTTCGAATCGATAATTAGGCCAAAGAAAGAGCTTTAATTTCATTAATTGATTTTTCTCTCTATCAAGATGGTTATTGGCATGTAAAGCTTGGCTGCGATTTTTTACGTTCTTTCTGTTCCAAAATACGGGATTTCTATCTCTATAATTTCTATTCTTTGAATTGAAACAAATTATAATTCTCAATTTTCTACGACACCTAAATGATAAAATATTTTCAGGAACAAGTAAATCAAAATCATTTTTGTCTCTATTTCCGGCTATTCTCTGACGTGGTGAAATAGTTTCATCAAAATGATTGTTAGAAAGATATCCCTGCTCTTGGTATTTTTGATTCGTTTGGTACTTACTCTTATGAACCAACGAAATACCTATGGTTTGATACATAATAAATTGTCCATCTGTTTTTCCAGACAGACGAATGGGTTCTAAAATCAATACTCCCTTCTTCATCAATTCTGAAAGAGTTAAATTCTTCTGAATCAGCATTATATCCAAATGTATTTGTTTCTTTTGAATCGAGGATATAGTAATTTTTCTTGGATCGATCAGTCTAAGCAGGAGACAATATACCCTGATATTATTGATCATTCTTTGATTCAAAGTCTCATCCCATCTCAATTGAAAAAGCAAATAACGTTTCAGGAAGAAATCTAGTCCTGCTTCCGTGTTTCTTTTGTATTGTTTTTTCTTTTTCTCGTCTGATATTGCATAATTTTCTTCCATATTTTTTTGTTGTGATAGAACGGATCTCCGATCTTCTCGATTTGTGGGTTCTTTTTCTTCTTGATTTCGATGCTTTTTATTCAATGCTATCAAAAAACTTCCTTTTTCCTTTATTTTTTTATTATTTAAATTTAAAAGAAGTAATTTGCTTGGTATAAACCAAGGTTTCATTTTATATGTCTTATAAAGTAAGACAAATTCTGGGAAGAACCAAAGTTCCAGATTCGATGTGGAATGCTTTAGCATTTTTTCATTCATTCCCATCCAATCAAAAAATCTTTTGTAGAAATTTGGTGGATTGATTTCTGGAATCATAAGATAAAAAAGATCTTTTTTAGAAATTATTTGAGTATTTTTATTCCTATTGGTATCGATTCTGATCCAGGCCTCAATATCAACTTTTTGCCTAAGATAAAAATGGAAAATTTTCCAATCAAAAAATTTTCTTTTTCTATCGGTTGGGTTTGCCATATATAGAATATCGACCCTTCCTAGATCATTTTTAATGGGGATGTTCCTCAGTATATCAAAAAAGGTTTCTTTAGGCGTGTTATAAGAAATTTCTTGGTTCTTATTTCCTTGAAAGAGAGGTCTATAAAAAAAGCATTCTGTTTTATTTTCATAATTAAGAAATTTATATGATAAAAGATCATATATATAGTATTTTAGAAAATTATCTTTTTGATTAGATAATGAATGTACTTCAAATTGTTTTTTGGAATCAATTAATTGGTCTTTTTCATATGAACGCCATTTGCTTAAATTTTCCTTTTTAGCTATACGACGCGAATTAATTGTATTTCTCCGTTTTTCTGGTATTAATCTAGACCATCTGGTCTGAGATAAATGGTATTGATAATGTCCTCTTAACCAGTTTTTCCATTGATTCGTTTCATAATTCGAAAGTTTCTTATCTGTTAATTTTGAATGAACCCTTCCTCGTGTTTCAAAAAAATCCTTTATTTTAGGCTTAAGAAAAGGGGGGATTCCTTGATATTGTTGAATAACAGATTTTAACGAGTTACTAACTTGAATTTGTGATAATTTGTAAAATACATATGCTTGTGACACGTATGATAATTCATAAAAAATTGCTTTAATATTACTAATACTAATATCATCAAGCGGCTTTTTTAGAGTCGAAAGAAACGGAATTGGAGTTTTCTTTTTCTTATTAATTATTTCTTCTTTTCTTTCATTATTGAAAATGGATGATTTGTC